AAAATCCCTTTTTGACTCTGCACCATTGATTCCACTATTATTAGTGAGCAATAATGGAACAATTCCGTCATAGAGATAGGGGACATAATTCACATGGATATAGTAAGTCTCGCTTGGGCTGCTTTAATGGTAGTCTTTACATTTTCCCTTTCACTTGTAGTATGGGGAAGAAGTGGACTCTAGAGTTACTACTAATAAAGTTGAGGAATCAAACTGTATCAATTATTTTATAGATCGTTTTGCAACGCGTTTTGAACTTTTTCAAATAAAAATATCTTCATTTCCAAATTCCATTGGATTCTAGTAGAGTAATGTATGATATGACTAATACTCTTTCAATCAAAGAGATATTTCAATGATTCCCATGTTTGTATTTCGAAAGGAAAGGGATACAGATGATAAGAAATTCATTCCAACCTAATTCTTCTGAAATTTTCTAACGGGCTTTTACCAGAATTATAGATGGATACTGAGGAAGACCCGACCCCTTTTTTATTTTTTGATTTGATTTTTTTCTTTCCCTCTTTACTGTTCAAAGAGGAAGTCGTTTTGGTAAATGTATACCCACTTTCTATGAGAAAGAAAACAATATAGACATAGCATAGTGGTTGGCTAACAAGATACTATGCATAATAAGATCTTGACTTGGGCGAGTCACATATTTATTGCGCACTTACCGCTTGTTTTATTAGATTTTTGGAATTTTTGATACTTTATCAACCCATTTCATATCATGGTTCAAGCGTTAAAATCGGCGAGGTTTACTATTTATTTTATTTCTTTTCGAAATCTGAAGAAGTGCCCATAGAACTCCTGTCAATGGCTCAATCAATTATTTCTTCGAAATGCTAAAAAAACAGATTACTACGTGTTTTTCTTAAGATATGCCCATAATGCTTTTTCTTGATTCTTTCGATAGATCCCGAAATTCATATTGGATGGAAATAATAAAAAATCTAGGAATTAGAACTCTAAGAGTAAGACGATTATTTCAGAGTGATCAGAACAAATAGATGTATCAAAGAAATCGAATTTGATGCTATGTCCATTCCATATATGAAATTTATATCTACATATATGAAGATAATATTGGAGATTGATCTATATTAAGCCTTTCTCTTTATTGTAAAGTACAACTTTACAACTTTATACACTACAATAACACTAATAGATAGTATGGTAGAAAGAAAGATTTCATCTCTTTCTTTCTTACCATACTATCGGATCTCATAGAGCCGATTATAGTCCGCTCATTTCATTTAAGACGCGAAATTGGAATCCCTTTCGTTTTATTTCTTCAATCATTGATAAGAACTCAGAAATCAAGTTTCATTCAAATTAATTAATCATTTTGACTAACTGTTTTTACGTAAATGATAAGTAGAAAAGCAGTAGGAACTAGAATGAACAGTGCAGTAGCAATAAATGCAAGAATATTTACTTCCATAATCTCATCTTTTTTTTACTTCACAATAACTCGGGATTTAATCCCATAGAGATAATAAATCTTTCGCCTGTAAATTCAATGAATGAATTACTTCTCGATGATCTTGAATCGGATCAATATCATGAATAACAATATCTGCGCTATCAAATGAATTCGTCGTCGAGAATTGAATAGTATAACATAGGAAGATCTTTTATCCATACCGAATCCAAAATGGGATTCCTGAACCAATCAAAAATTCCTTGATTTATTATTATTTTTTCTTCTTTCTTTTCTATAACCTACCTTAGGTTTTCCTTGTACAATCATCTGATGAAGTATCATGTGACCACCCTTTCATTTCCATTAGTCACAAACCCAAACAAACAATAGAAGCGAAATGGAAAAAGAAAGGAGTTAAGTTCTAAGCTCTGTTTTTTTTTTAATAATCTAATTTTCTTGGAAGACAAAGAAATGTGATAAAGATGATTCCCGGTATAAAAGATCTAATATTCCATCAAATTCACTATTTTTTTTAGGCTTTGTTCTTTCTTCGATGGGACCCCTAAAAAAATAGAAAAATAGGAAGGAAAAAAAAAACAAGGATCTCCTCTTGGGAATGAAATTCTGCTCCCTGTCCTCCCTTTCACAGAAAAGGGAGAGATGAATTGATGTATTTATTGGATCCTTCGGGACTGACGGGGCTCGAACCCGCAGCTTCCGCCTTGACAGGGCGGTGCTCTAACCAATTGAACTACAATCCCAGGGAAATAAGGGATCTAGCATAAATTTAAATTATTTTATATTCCTCTGTATCAGGTATTTCTCAAGGACAAGGGGGTTATACCATCTCATGGTAGATTGGCGAATTCTTGGGCATTATTGGGCCGAGCTGGATTTGAACCAGCGTAGACATATTGCCAACGAATTTACAGTCCGTCCCCATTAACCACTCGGGCATCGACCCAGGAAGAATCCATTTTAGGCTTATTGGTAATCCATAATCAACTTCCTTTCGTATTACCCTACCCCCAGGGGAAGTCGAATCCCCGCTGCCTCCTTGAAAGAGAGATG